GTTTATGCTTCCTTTGTTAAAGTAAGGGCAAATGATCTGATTCGAGATTTCATAAGAATTGACTTGGTGAAGTCCCCTATTTCAAAAAGGAATGATACGGCAGGTTCGGGATTGATCCCCGTTAATGGATCAGATCGCACCAATATCAATCCTTTTTGTTCCAAGGCGAGGATTCAATCACTTAGCCAACATCAAGGAACTGTTCGTACGTTTCTGAATAGAAATAAGGAAGGTGAATCTTTTCTAGTTTTGTCATCATCCAATTGTTCTCGAATTGGTCCATTCAATGGGTTGAAATATCACAATCTTACAAAAAAAGAATCAATTCAAATTAAAGAGGATCCCATGATTCCAATTAGGAATTCGTTGGGCCCTTTTGGGACGGTACCTAAAATTGCGAATTTTTACTCATCTTACCAGTTAATAACTCATAATGAGATCTTGTTAAATAAATATTTGCTACTTGATAATCCAAAACAGACTTTCGAAGCACTGAAATATTATTTCATGGATGAAAATGGGATAATTTATAATCCCGATCCGTGCAGTAACATCATTTTGAATCCGTTTGATTCGAATTGGTACTTTCCACATCAAGATTATTGTGAAGAGACATGCACAATAATTAGTCTTGGACAGTTTATTTGTGAAAATGTATGTATATCCAAACACGGACCACGCATAAAATCTGGTCAAGTTCTAATTGTTCATGTTGATTCCTTAGTAATAAGATCAGCGAAGCCTCATTTGGCCACCCCAGGAGCAACCGTTCATGGTCATTATGGAGAAATCCTTTACGAAGGAAATACATTAGTTACATTTATATATGAAAAATCGAGATCTGGTGATATAACTCAAGGTCTTCCAAAAGTAGAACAAGTGTTAGAAGTTCGTTCGATTGATTCAATATCGATGAACCTAGAAAAGAGGTTTGAAGGTTGGGGCGAGCGTATGACAGGAATTCTTGGAATCCCTTGGGGATTTTTGATTGGTGCTGAGCTAACCATAGCGCAAAGCCATTTCTCTTTGGTTAATAAGATCCAAAGGGTTTATCGATCCCAGGGGGTGCAGATCCATAATAGGCATATAGAGATTATTGTACGCCAAATAACATCAAAAGTATTGGTTTCAGAAGATGGAATGTCTAATGTTTTCTCACCCGGAGAACTAATCGGATTGTTGCGAGCCGAACGAACAGGTCGTGCTTTGGAAGAAGCGATCTGTTACCGAGCCGTCTTATTGGGAATAACGAGGGCATCTCTGAATACTCAAAGTTTCATATCCGAAGCGAGTTTTCAAGAAACCACTCGAGTTTTAGCAAAAGCCGCTTTACGAGGCCGTATTGATTGGTTGAAAGGACTGAAAGAAAATGTTGTTCTGGGGGGGATGATACCTGTTGGTACCGGATTCAAGGGATTAGTTCACCATTCAAGGGAACACAACAACATTCCTTTTGAAATCCAAAAGAAGAGTAGATTCGAGGGGGAAATGAGAGATATTTTGTTCCCCCACAGAGAATTATTTTGTTCTTGCCTCGAAACAAATTTCCATGATACATCAGAACAATCTTTTATGGGATTGAATGATTCATAAGAGCAGATTCATTCTTTTAGCCATCTGGTCCGGTCATTTGATTTGGTCATTTTTGTAATAAAGATAATTAAAGAATAGACAGGAGTTAATGGCTTGGACCATGTATCAACGGGCAATCCCCGGTAGAAGGTTCCGTCGGAACAATTATTTATTTCAGGGTACCTCGTCTCTTTTTTTTTTTAAGAGGAAGTGTGGGGAGAAATGACAAGAAGATATTGGAACATCAATTTGGAAGAGATGCTGGAAGCAGGAGTTCATTTTGGTCATGGTACTAGGAAATGGAATCCTAGAATGGCACCTTACATCTCTGCAAAGCGTAAAGGTATTCATATTACAAATCTTACTAGAACTGCTCGTTCTTTATCCGAAGCCTGTGATTTAGTTTTTGATGCAGCAAGTAGAGGAAAACACTTCTTAATAGTTGGTACGAAAGATAAAGCAGCGGATTCAGTAGCATCAGCTGCAATAAGGGCTCGGTGCCATTATGTCAATAAAAAATGGCTTGGTGGTATGTTAACTAATTGGTTCACTACAGAAACGAGACTTCATAAGTTCAGGGATTTGAGAGCAGAACAAAAGACAGGGAGACTCAACCGTCTCCCGAAAAGAGATGCAGCAATGTTAAAGAGAAAATTATCTCACTTGCAAGCATATCTGGGCGGGATCAAATATATGACGGGGTTACCCGATATTGTAATCATCATCGATCAGCAAGAAGAATATACAGCTATTAGAGAATGTGCCACTTTGGGTATTCCAACGATTTGTTTAATCGATACAAATTGTGACCCGGATCTCGCGGATATTCCGATTCCAGCCAATGATGACGCTATAGCTTCAATCAGATTAATTCTTAACAAATTAGTATCGGCAATTTGTGAGGGCCGTTCTAGCTATATAAGAAATCATTGATTAATAATCAAAAATCAAATAAGTCAATTATTTCATATTTCGGGAACTTCATAAATTTATTGAATCGGTTACTATTGCTGAATCTCAAAAAAGAGATCAATATTTACGCTTAAATATAAGATTCAAGTAGGAGAGTCGAGAAAGAGATGGTTGAATCAAAATAATTCCATTTTTAGTTCCATTTCTGCAGAGGTCAATATGAACGTTCTACCATGTTCCATCAACACACTAAAAGGGTTATACGAGATATCCGGTGTCGAAGTAGGCCAACATTTCTATTGGCAAATAGGAGGTTTCCAAGTCCATGCCCAAGTACTTATCACTTCTTGGGTCGTAATTGCTATCTTATTAGGTTCAGCCGCTATAGCTGTTCGGAATCCACAAACTATTCCAACCGACGGTCAGAATTTCTTCGAATATGTCCTTGAATTCATTCGAGATTTGAGCAAAACTCAAATTGGAGAAGAATATGGTCCTTGGGTTCCCTTTATTGGAACTATGTTCCTATTTATTTTTGTTTCTAACTGGTCGGGTGCTCTTTTACCTTGGAAAATTATACAGTTACCTCACGGGGAGTTAGCTGCACCTACGAATGATATAAATACTACTGTTGCTTTAGCTTTACCCACGTCAGTGGCGTATTTCTATGCAGGTCTTACAAAAAAGGGATTGGGCTATTTCGGTAAATACATTCAACCAACTCCAATACTTTTACCAATTAATATCTTAGAAGATTTCACAAAACCATTATCACTTAGTTTTCGACTTTTCGGGAATATATTGGCTGATGAATTGGTCGTTGTTGTTCTTGTTTCTTTAGTGCCTTCAGTAGTTCCTATACCTGTCATGTTCCTTGGATTATTCACAAGCAGTATTCAAGCTCTGATTTTTGCAACTTTAGCCGCGGCTTATATAGGTGAATCCATGGAAGGCCATCATTGACTGGCTTTCCAAATCAAATAGTCCTACTCAAAATAAAGCTTATCAAAAATAAATGGGTGGCCAAAGATATTCACTTGGATAACATGATATATACGATAATATACGGTATATACGATATAGAGTAGGGATAAGAAATAGATACGATATTACGGAATTGTAACAAAAAAAGGAAAGATATCTAAAAGAAGGGGTATTTTTCCTAAGATTCTCGCTTGTCCCATTCATGCCATACCCCTCTGTTCGATATTTTATTTGGATTAGTTCAGTCAATTACGATATTACGACTCATAAATTGGATAAGAATTGTTATCTGTTTGCGATGTGTAACTAAACAAAAAACTATGTTCTATAGAAAGAATCATTCCCGTTTCATTTGATTCCATTCAATTCAACGATTCCCCGAAAATTCTAATTAATTGCAATTGGATCAATCCAATTTGGATATGTGATGGTTCGGGCTGATGAATCTGTCCCTTTGTATCCATGTGGGATAATGATACACAAAAGGAAGAGTTTACGAATAAGATTAATAAAAAAGTGGGTTAGGTAGGTCGAGCTAGGTATATGGCATATATATATGCCAACCCCTGCGTATGTTTAGCAGAATGATTCTAGAATCCGATTCAATATAAGATGCCGATGGTTCACGTTATGGAAGAAAGACATGTCTATGTGATATTAGATATTCACTAGTTATATCTAGTTATATATGGGCTATCCTTATATATTATTCTATTATTTATTATATTCTATTATTGTTATATTCTATTATTGGTTATTGGATTTCCCATCTCGCCGAATTTAGATAGATTCCGATCTAAGTCCTTCCATTTCGTCTGTGACTGTGGATTGAATGAATAAACAGATGAAGTAAAGTATATATGAAGTAAAGTATATAGAGGAGAAAGAGCGAAAAATAGAAAGAATGGTTCGAAACAAAGAAATAGAAAAACTAGAACCATATGGATATTAGTGATGGAATAATAAGCAATAATTCATTGTGTATCATTAACCATTTCTTAATTTTCGTATGAGGAGCTTACCATGAATCCCCTAATTTCTGCCGCTTCCGTTATTGCTGCTGGATTGGCCGTAGGACTTGCTTCTATTGGACCCGGAGTTGGTCAAGGTACTGCTGCGGGCCAAGCCGTAGAAGGTATCGCAAGACAACCAGAAGCAGAAGGTAAAATACGCGGTACTTTATTACTTAGTCTGGCTTTTATGGAAGCTTTAACAATTTACGGACTGGTCGTGGCGTTAGCGCTTTTATTTGCGAATCCTTTTGTTTAATCCTAGAAACCCTCCCTGAAACATGAAAAATACGTACTTATTTGATTTGATTGCCTTGACCTTGCTGCTTGCTTCTTAGAATTCTAGCAAGACTTCACTCCTACAATCACTTATTCGTTGAGACAATACCCCGGGGGAAGGACTGATTTCAGGAATTAGCAGATCTGCTTGCTTTCTTCCTTTCCGGCCTTAGTCCAATGGAAAGGAAACCCCTTTTTGATTTTTGTTTTAAGGAGTGTTGCAACAAATGAGGTATTTCGCAA